CAAGGAATAGTTTAAAAGAATATCAGCTTTGGGTGCTGATGGTGGGGCAATTGCTTCTTCCTTGATGTCTTAGGGAGATATAAGTCTCCGGCTCTGGTTTACAAGACCAGTATATTAATTATACTACTAAGGCTCTATTCTTCATTTTAAAAGTTGATTTTCAATTATACTTGTGATAGGTATAATTAAGAGGATTAATAGAAAGTAGATAATGGAGGCTAATTGGCCGATTACTACGAATGGATGTTCGACTGGTTGGCCTCCAATTCAAGTTAGTGTGGCGAGGTCTGCTACTAGAATTCAGAACATACATTGACTCATTGGTCGGAACATTATGCTTCGTTGCTTGGCTGTGTGAAGGAGTGGGATAATTATCAGGATTGCGATTGATAAGACAAGTGCTATTACTCCTCCAAGTTTATTAGGAATTGATCGTAGGATTGCATAGGCAAATAGGAAATATCATTCTGGTTTGATGTGAGGTGGTGTGTTAAGAGGGTTTGCGGGGATATAATTGTCTGGGTCTCCTAGTATGTCTGGGGTAAATAGAACTAAGGAGGATAGAGCGGTAATTATGATTAAGGCTCCTAGAATATCTTTGATAGTATAATAAGGGTGAAAAGGAATTTTGTCCGTGTCTGAGTTTAATCCGGACGGGTTATTTGAACCGGTTTCGTGTAAGAATAAGAGATGTACTCCTGCGAGTGCGGCTACGATGAAGGGAAGAATGAAGTGGAAAGCGAAAAAGCGGGTTAAAGTGGCTTTATCAACAGAGAAACCGCCTCAGATTCATTCTACGAGATTAGTACCGATATAGGGGATAGCTGAAAGTAGATTGGTAATGACTGTTGCCCCTCAGAATGATATTTGACCTCAAGGGAGTACGTAGCCTATGAAAGCAGTAGCTATGACTGCAAATAAAAGTAGGACACCAATGTTTCATGTTTCAAGGAATATATAGGAGCCATAGTAGAGTCCTCGTCCTACATGGAGAAATAGGCAAATGAAGAATATAGAGGCTCCATTGGCGTGGAGATATCGAATTAGTCAACCATAATTTACATCTCGGCAGATATGTGTGACGGAGGAGAAAGCTGTTATGGTATCTGATGTGTAGTGTATAGCTAAGAATAGTCCGGTTAGGATTTGTGCGATTAAACAAATTCCTAGTAAGGAGCCAAAGTTTCATCATGATGAGATATTTGAGGGTGCTGGGAGGTCAATAAAAGAGCTGTTAACTATTTTTATTAGTGGATGGGTTTTTCGAATGTTATTCATAAAGTTTCTGTAGTTGAAGAACAACGATGATTTTTCATGTCATAGGTCGTGGTTGAGTCCATGTGGAAATTATGATGACATATATTGTGACTATTTTGAGTACTATTTTTGTAGTTAGTTTTGTAGGGTTTTCTACAAAGCCCTCACCAATTTATGGGGGTGTTGGATTGATTATTAGCGGGGGGATTGGTTGTGGAATTGTGTTGAATTATGGTGGTTCGTTCTTAGGACTAATAGTATTTTTAATTTACTTGGGTGGAATGTTGGTTGTATTTGGTTATACTACGGCAATGGCCATAGAGGAATATCCTGAGGTGTGGTCTTCTAATACTACTGTTCTTTTAACATTAATTATGGGTATTATAGGAGAATTACTATTAATTATTTATACAACGCTAGAGGAAGATATTAAGTTGGAAATTGTATTAAATTTTCATGGAGAAGGGGATTGATATCTTTACGATACTGGTGATACGGGATTTTTTAGTGAAGAGCCTATAAGTATTGCGGCACTATATAGTTACGGGTTTTGGCTTGTAATTGTGTCAGGGTGATCTTTGGTAACATGTATTGTAGTAGTAATAGAAATTACGCGAGGGAATTAAGGATTAAAAGGCTGATTAAGAGAGTGATTATAAAAGAGAGGAAATAAGATTTAATAAGTCCTTTTTGACTAGAAACTGCAGTAGAGTAGATTTTTTGAATGTTAGAGATAAGTTTGGGTAGTGATATCTCAATTCAAGTTAAGTCTAGAACTATTGAGGCTAGCGTTTGGCTTGTTAGTAAGCTGGTAAATGGGATGAGGCGGTGAATTGTGATAGGGAAATAACCAAGCATATTTGAGAAATTATAGTGGTTTTGAGTTGGGGATAGTTTTAAATTTTGTGTTAATATACTAAGTTCTAAAGCTAGAATAAAGCCTGTTAGAGTGATCAGTAGGGCGGTGAGTTTTAAGTATGTTGGTATGGTTATTTGTGGTGTTGTTATTGGTGGTAGATTTAGTGAAATTAAAAATCCAGCAAAAATACTTCCGATTAAAAGACGTTTGATAGGATTAATTAGGAGGGGATTATTTTCGTTAATTAAGGTTAAAGCATTAAATCGTGGTTGTCCAAGTAATACATAATATAAGATGCGTGTACTGTAGACGGCTGTTAGGGTGGTTGCAATTAGTGTAATTAGAAGGGCTCAGGCGTTGGTATACGACGTATTAGCAGTTTCGATAATTAGGTCTTTTGAGTAGAAGCCTGTTAAGAATGGGGTACCTGTTAATGCCAAGCTTCCAATAATAAGGGCTGTAGTGGTGAATGGCATAGCTTTGAATAAACCGCCTATTTTTCGAATATCCTGCTCGTCATTTAGATTATGGATGATTGAGCCGGAACACATGAATAATATGGCTTTAAAGAATGCATGGGTGCAGATGTGTAGGAATGCTAGGTGTGGTTGGTTAATACCAATTGTTACTATTATTAGGCCTAGTTGACTGGATGTTGAGAAGGCTACAATTTTTTTAATATCATTTTGGGTAAGAGCGCAGATAGCGGCAAATAGTGTTGTTAGTGCACCTAATACTAAGATTAATATTTTAGCTAATTCGTTATTCTCTACTAAAGGATAGAATCGAATTAGGAGGAAAATACCGGCAACAACCATAGTGCTCGAGTGAAGTAATGCTGAAACAGGTGTTGGACCTTCTATTGCAGAGGGTAGTCAAGGGTGTAGTCCAAATTGGGCTGATTTTCCTGTAGCAGCTAGGATTAAACCTAACAATGGTAAATTATTATTTTTGCTTTCAGTTATTAGGATTTGGTGTAGTTCTCAAGAATTTGAATAGGTTATAAATCATGCTATTGCTAGGATAAAACCAACATCGCCGATACGGTTATAAAGAATAGCTTGTAAGGCGGCAGTGTTAGCGTCTGTACGGCCATATCATCACCCAATTAGAAGAAATGATATAATTCCAACTCCTTCTCAACCGATAAATAGTTGAAATAGATTATTAGCGGTAACTAGAATTATTATTGTAATTAAGAATATTAGAAGATATTTAAAAAATCGGTTGATGTTGGGGTCTGAATGTATATATCATATGGAGAATTCTATAATTGATCAAGTAACAAATAAAGCTACTGGCGTGAAGAGTAGTGAAAAGTAATCTAGTTTAAAGCTTATAGTTAATTTTATTGTTTGAAGAGTTATTCAATGTCAGTTAGAGATGATTGCTTCGTGGCCATAATTAATGAATAAGAGAGTAGGAATTAAGTTAATAAAGAATGCGTATGAAATGGCTGTTTTCACATAATAAGGGTATTTACTAGTTTTATAAACAGGTAAGAAAGCTATTATTACTGGTAGTAATAATACTAATAATGAGGTTATTATAAAAGTTGAGAAGCAGTTTATTACTTTTATTTGGAGTTGCACCAAATTTTTGGTTCCTAAGACCAACGGATTACTTCTATCCTTTAAAAGTGAAAAAGCCATGCGTTTAAGCATGGAAGCATGAATTAGCAGTTCTTGCAGTCTTTCTCGGTAAATAAGAAGATATTAGCTTCTATTATTAGATTCACAATCTAATGTTTTTATTAAACTATATTTACAAAATGTAGGTCCTAAGATAAGTTTAGGATTAAATGTAAGAAGAGTTAGGGGTAAAATGTGTAGGGCTATTAGAGCATTTTCTCGTGTGAATGATGGATTGATTGTTTGAACGTGTTGAGAATATTTCCCTCGTTGTGTTAAAATTAGCATATATAAAGAGTATAGGGCTGTAATTACTACGTTTAATCCTATTAATAATATTGTAATGTATGATCAGGAAAAAGAAGAGAGGATAATAAATAATTCACCAATTAGGTTAATTGTTGGTGGTAGAGCAAGATTAGTTAAACTGCCTAGAAGTCATCAGGTAGCTATAATTGGTAAAATCGTCTGTAGTCCCCGGGCTAAGATTATAGTACGGCTGTGGATGCGTTCATAATTAGTGTTGGCTAAACAAAATAGTATGGATGAAGTTAAGCCATGGGCAATTATTAGGGCTGTTGCTCCTATGAAGCTTCAGGGAGTTTGAATAAGAATTGCTACAATTACTAGGGCTATATGGCTTACAGAAGAATAGGCAATGAGGGATTTAAGGTCTGTTTGACGTAAGCAGATAGAGCTAGTTATCAGTATTCCTCATAAAGAAAGAGTTAAAAAAGGATATAATATAAATTCTGTCAAGGGATCAAGTAAAGTTGTAATACGTATTATACCATAGCTTCCAAGTTTTAGGAGTACTGCTGCTAGTACTATTGAGCCGGCAACAGGGGCTTCAACATGGGCTTTTGGTAGCCACAAGTGAAGCCCATATAATGGTATTTTTACTAGGAATGCTATTATGCATGCTAATCATAAGAAGTTGTTTGATCAAGAGTTTAGAATGTTTTGAGTTCAGACATGGATAATGGAAATATTAAGCGTGCCCAGTAGATTTTGAATATATACAAGAGCAACTAATAAGGGGAGAGAGCCAATTAGTGTATAGAATAAAAAGTATAGTCCAGCATTTAAACGTTCTGTTTGGTTACCCCAACGGGTAATGAGGATTAGGGTAGGTACAAGGGTGGCTTCAAATAGAATATAGAATAGGATTAGTTCTGTAGCAGAAAATGTTATAATGAGAAAAATTTGAAGTAAAATTAGTATTGAAATATATGTTTTTTTCCGTGTTTCTGTTTCATTTATGAGGTGGTTTTGGCTGGCAATAATTATTAGTGGTAAGAGTCATGTTGTTAGTGTAAGGAGAGGAGTGGAGAGGGAGTCAGAATAAAAAGTAGTAGAAAAGTAAAGGGCGTTACTATCTGGCTGATGAAAGAGGTTTAAGGTTGTTAGAGCAATTAATAGGCTATAAAGGGTTGTATTGATTCAAATGTTCTTTTTATTGCTCAATCAGGTGAGGGGAATTATTATAATAGAAGGGATAATAAGTTTTAGCATTGTAATAAATTTAGGTTTTGGACAAAATCGGCACCGTATGTATTTGATACTATGACTAATAGTGATAAGCCAATGGCTGCTTCGCATGCAGCAAATACTAGTAGTACAATTGGTAATATACTTGCTAGTGTAAAGTGTGTAATTAAAATTGTTATTGCCCCTAGAGTAAAGAGTGATAATATTATTCCTTCTAAACATAGCAGAGATGATATTAGATGTGTTCGATATATTAAAAGTCCTAATATAGAAATGGAAAATGCGAGGGCGGCATTTATGTAGACTAGAGACATTTGATAATTATGAAATTTATCATAATTTAATGAGTCGAAATCATTTGTTTTTATTAAACTAATTATCATATTCAGTTCATTCAAGACCTTGATGTAGTCATTCATAGGCTAGACTTATAGCGAGTAAAAAAATAAGGGCTAGGGCTATGATAGTTATTATATTTAAATTATTTGTCTGAGAAGCTCATGGAAGGGGAAGAAGTAGAGCAATTTCTAGGTCAAATAACAGAAATGTAATAGCAATAAGGAAAAATTTTATAGAAAAAGGGAGGCGTGCGGAGCCTATTGGATCAAACCCACATTCATAAGGACTTGCCTTTTCTGAATAGATATTCAACTGGGGTAATCAAAATGCGATTGTTACAAGTAATGAAGCTAATAAAATGTTTGTTATTAAGGCAAGGAATATGTTGATTACTCTCTCTCGGGTTATACCGAGGCTAATTGATTGGAAGTCAATTGTACTAGTAATACTAAGAGAGTATGAGCCTCATCAGTAAATTGATACATATAAGAATAATCAAACTACATCTACGAAGTGTCAGTATCATGCTGCTGCTTCAAAGCCAAAGTGATGTTTTGATGTAAAGTGGAAGTTGAATTGTCGTAGGAGACAAATTGTTAGGAATGTTGAACCAATAATGACATGGAAACCATGGAATCCTGTGGATATAAAAAATGTAGAGCCGTAAACACCGTCTGAGATAGTAAATGGTGCTTCGTAATATTCTGCTGCTTGTAATAAGGTGAAATATACCCCTAAGGCGATTGTAATAAGAAGGGCTTGAATTATATGTTTTCGATTTCCTTCTATTAAGCTATGGTGGGCTCAGGTAATGGAGACGCCTGAAGCTAATAGAACGGATGTATTAAGTAGGGGGACTTCTAATGGATTTAAGGGTTTAATACCGGCAGGAGGTCAATATCCTCCAAGTTCATGTGTAGGGGCTAGGCTCGAGTGGTAAAAGGCTCAGAAGAATCCAGCAAAGAAGAATACTTCTGATACGATAAAAAGGATTATTCCGTAGCGTAAGCCCTTTTGAACAATTGGTGTGTGATGGCCTTGAAAGGTTCCTTCTCGGATTACATCACGTCATCATTGATATATAGTAAGTATATTACCTAATAATCCTAATATAATAAGATTAGTTGAGTTAAAATGAAATCATATTACTAGGCCAGATGTTAAAAGTAAAGCTGATAGAGCACCAGTTAGTGGTCAGGGACTGGGATTGACTATATGGTAAGCATGGGTTTGGTGGGTCATTAGGTGTTATCATGCAGATAAAGACTAACTAGTAATGTAAAAACATAAGCTTGAATTAAGGCTACTGCAAATTCAAGGATAGTTAATATCATTAGAATAATAAATGTAATGAGTGCGGTAGTTGGGCTGATATTTGAGAGTACTAGTGTGGCGCCTCCAATTAAATGGATAAGAAGATGTCCGGCTGTAATATTAGCTGTGAGTCGTACAGCTAATGCCATAGGTTGAATAAATAAGCTAATAGTCTCAATAATAATTAATATAGGAATTAATGGGAGAGGAGTCCCTTGAGGTAAGAAATGGGCTAGTGAGGCTTTGGTTTTATATCGAAACCCGGTAATTACTGCTCCTGCTCATAAAGGAATTGCTATGCCAAGATTTATAGAGAGTTGGGTAGTAGGAGTGAAAGAGTGGGGTAATAATCCTAATAGGTTTGTTGAACCAATAAATAAAATTAAGGATATTAATATAAGTGTCCATGTCTGGCCCTTTTTGTTATGAATAGTTATTATTTGTTTAGATGTTAGTTGAATTAATCATTGTTGGAGGGTGGTTAGTCGATTTGTAATAAGTCGGTTAGGAGTAGGAAATATTATACTAGGAAATATAATAATTAAAATAACGATAGGAAGACCTATTATTGTTGGGGTAGCGAAAGAGGCGAATAAATTTTCGTTCATTTAGATTCTCAAGGAGTGTTTTGTTTAAAAGTCTTTAATGGTTTAGATTCAGGTATATTAGGATATATAAATTTTGAAATTTTTAATTGAAATAAAATAAATAATGTTAAAAGTATAGAGATAATTGTAATAAATCATGTTGAAGTGTCGAGTTGTGGCATTTCATTAAGGAGAGGTCTAAACTCTCATTCTTTAACTTAAAAGGTTAATGCTGCTGTAGCTTCTTAATGAAATTAAATTATTGATGAAGATCATTTTTCAAAAATCTTTAAAGGTACAAGTTCAAGGACAATAGGCATGAAGCTGTGATTAGAGCCACAGATTTCAGAGCATTGTCCGTAATATAAGCCTGGGCGAGTTGCTAAAAGAGTAGTTTGGTTTAATCGTCCGGGGATAGCATCAGTTTTTAAACCTAGAGAGGGGACTGCTCATGAATGAAGGACATCTTCGGATGTTACTAGAACGCGAATTGTTATTTCTATTGGCAAGACTGCGCGATTATCTACTTCAAGTAGGCGGAGATCACCAGGTTTTAATTCGGAGGTAGGGATTATATAAGAATCAAAATTTAGTTCATCATAATCGGTATACTCGTAACTTCAGTATCATTGATGGCCTACTGTCTTAATGGTTAGAGTAGGGTTATTAATTTCGTCTATTATATAAAGAATTCGTAGGGAAGGTAGTGCAATTAAAACTAAAATAATAGCGGGTAAAATAGTTCAAATTGTTTCTACTGCTTGAGCATCTATTGTGCTAGTATGGGTAAGTTTGGTAGTTAATATAGCAGAAATAATATATAAAACTAGAGTGCTAATTAAAAATACAATTATTAATGCATGGTCATGAAAATTTGTTAATTCTTCTATAATAGGTGATGTGGCATCTTGTAAGCCTATTTGAAATGGATACGCCATAGAGATATACAGGAGTTTCGCCTGTAGCTTAACCTTGACAAAGTTATGTATTATTATACTAATATCTCATTGAGAAAGACATAAAGGTTATGAAGTTGGCTTGAAACCAATTTTAGGGGGTTCGATTCCTTCCTTTCTTATTATTTAGAATTAATATATACAGGCTCCTCGAAAGTATGATAAGGCGGAGGGCATCCATATATTCATTCAATATTTGTTGTAGTTAGTTCAACTGAGCATACTTCTCGTTTTGATGCAAATGCTTCCCAGATTATAAATACTATTACGATGACAGCTGTTAGTGAAATAAAAGACCCTATAGATGAAACAGTGTTTCAGGTTGTGTAAGCATCTGGATAGTCAGAGTATCGTCGGGGCATTCCAGATAGACCTAGGAAATGCTGGGGGAAAAATGTTATATTAACACCGATAAATATAATGGCGAAATGAATTTTAGCTCAAGTTGAGCTGAGAGAATAACCTGTAAATAAGGGAAATCAGTGAACAAAGCCAGCGATAATTGCGAATACAGCTCCCATAGATAATACGTAATGGAAGTGAGCAACTACATAATATGTATCGTGTAACACGATATCTAAGGATGAATTAGCTAGGACGATTCCAGTTAATCCACCCACAGTAAAGAGGAAAATAAATCCTAGAGCTCATAGTATAGCAGGGGATCATTTAATATTTCCTCCGTGTAAAGTTGCTAGTCAGCTAAACACTTTTACTCCAGTAGGAATTGCAATAATTATTGTGGCGGATGTAAAGTAGGCTCGTGTATCAACATCTAAGCCGACAGTAAATATATGATGAGCTCACACAATAAAACCTAAGAATCCAATAGATATTATTGCTCAAACTATCCCTATATATCCGAAAGGCTCTTTTTTTCCTGAATAATAAGTAACTACATGCGAGATAATGCCAAAACCGGGTAAGATAAGAATATAAACTTCTGGATGACCAAAGAATCAGAATAAATGTTGATAAAGAATGGGATCGCCTCCCCCTGCAGGGTCAAAGAAAGTTGTGTTTAGATTTCGATCTGTCAGTAATATAGTAATTCCTGCTGCTAAGACTGGTAATGATAATAGGAGTAAAACAGCAGTGATTAGGACGGATCAGACAAATAAGGGAGTTTGATATTGTGATAGAGCAGGAGGTTTCATGTTAATAATTGTTGTGATAAAGTTAATTGAGCCGAGAATAGAGGATACACCTGCTAGATGTAGGGAAAAAATTGCGAGGTCAACTGAGGCACCTGCATGAGCTAAATTTCCGGCTAAAGGGGGATATACAGTTCAACCTGTACCCGCTCCAGCTTCAACAGTGGAAGAAGCTAGTAGCAGTAGGAAAGAGGGTGGGAGGAGTCAAAAACTTATATTATTTATACGGGGGAAAGCCATATCAGGAGCACCAATTATTAGTGGGACTAGTCAGTTACCAAAACCACCTATTATAATAGGTATTACTATAAAGAAAATTATGATAAAAGCATGGGCTGTTACAATAACATTATAAATTTGATCATCACCAAGTAAAGCACCTGGTTGACCGAGTTCGGCTCGGATTAAAATACTTAGGGCTGTACCAGCTATGCCGGCTCAAGCACCAAAAATTATATATAATGTTCCAATATCTTTATGATTAGTGGAAAAGAGTCAGCGAGTTATGAACATAGGTAAGGGTAAAATGGCTGAATTAAGCATTAGACTGTAAATCTAAAGATAAAGGTGTAAATCCTTTTTTTACCAAAGTCCTGTGGTGAAAAATCATATTGAATTGCAAATTCAAAGAAGCAGCTTCAATTCTGCCGGGGCTTCTCCCGCCTACTTCCGCTTTTTTCAAGGCGGGAGAAGTAGATTGAAGCCAGTTGTTTAGGGTATTTAGCTGTTAACTAAAATTTCGAGGGGTTATAGCCCTCCAATCTAGCAAGGACTTAGCTTAATAAAAGTGGTTGATTTGCATTCAGTTGATGTAAGATAAAGTCTTGCAGTCCTTATATTCAGAAGTTAAGTAAAATTTACTTGCTTAGAGCTTTGAAGGCTCTTGGTCTGTGTAACCTAAACTTCTAGTTTAGTAGAGTGAGTAAAGGGGTTAGAGGTAGGGTTAGAGTTGAGATTATGATTAGTGGTATTATTAATGGTAAAATATTTATGTTTTGAAATTGTCATGTGAGTTTTGTATTGTTTGTTGTTGGAAATATTGTTAGAGCAGTTGAGTATGTGAGGCGTATGTAGAAGAATAAATTAAGTAATGCTAAGATTGCTATTAAGGTAGGTAAGATTACGCTATTGTTTTTTGTTAATTCTTGGATGATTATTCATTTTGGTATAAATCCTGTTAATGGAGGCAGACCCCCTAACGATAAGAGAGTAATTAGGGACATAATTGTAATAATAGGAGTTTTGTTTCAGGTAAGGGATAAGGATAAGGTAGAGGTAGTTGAAGTAAAAATTAGTAATATAAATATTGAGGAAGTTATAAAAATATAGATAAGTAAATTTAGAAGGGAGAGGTTAGGGTTATAAATTAAAATTGTTATTATTCAACCTATATGGGCAATAGATGAATATGCTATAATTTTGCGTAATTGAGTTTGGTTAAGGCCTCCTCAGCCACCAATTATAATAGATGTTAGTGATATTAATAAGAGTAAATTTGTGTTAATTGATGAGTAGATTTGGCATAAAAGGGTTAAGGGGGCAATTTTTTGTCATGTTAATAGAATTAAACCTGAATTTAAGGATACTCCTTGGGTTACTTCTGGGACTCAAAAGTGGAAAGGGGCTAGACCTAATTTTATTACAAGGGCAATAGTAATAAGTGTTGAGGCAGTATAACTCTCTATATTTTTAATTGTCCATTGACCGGAGTACATTAGATTAATGATAATAGCTAATATAAGGATTATAGATGCTGTGGCTTGTGTTAGAAAGTATTTGGTTGCTGCTTCCATTGATCGGGGGGAATATTTCTTTATAAGAATTGGTACAATGGCTATTATATTTATCTCGAAGCCTAATCAAGTTATAAATCAATGTGAACTTGTTATTACAATGGATGTTCCTAGTATAATAGTTCCTAAGAGGATGATAAAAACTATAGGATTAATTAGTAGGGGAAGGTATTAACCGACATTTTCGGGGTATGGGCCCGATAGCTTAAATTAGCTTACCTTACTAGAACTTGGTGTAGAATGGTAGCACGGAGATTTTTGATTTCTCAGGGGTAGGTTCGATTCCTATAATTCTAGAAATAAGAGGGTTTAAACCTCTATGATTTACTCTATCAAAGTAACTCTTTTATCAGACATATTTCTTATGATTGTGGGGGAATGCTTGAAGTGAAAATTGGAAATGCTACATGTCATATGCAGAGGGCTAAAGTTAGAGGGAGGAAATTTTTTCATAATAAGTGTATTAGTTGATCATATCGGAATCGAGGATATGAAGCGCGTACTCATAGAAAAGAGGAAATTAATAAGAGAGCTTTAATTATAAAATTAATTGAGTATAGTTCAGGTCAGTAGGGGTTGTGGAATGTACCTAAGAAAAGGATTACAGTTAGAATATTTATTATGATAATATTAGCGTATTCGGCTAAGAAAAATAGTGCGAATGGGCCTGCGGCGTATTCAACATTAAAGCCTGAGACTAATTCTGATTCTCCTTCTGTGAGGTCAAAGGGTGCGCGATTAGTTTCTGCTAAAGTGGAAATATATCATATTATAGCTAGTGGTCAGGATGTAAATAGTAATCATGCATGTTCTTGTGTAATAATTAGGTTTCCGAGAGAATATGAACCGCTTATTAGTAATACTGATAGGAGAATAATGGCAAGGGTCACTTCATATGAAATTGTTTGGGCTACTGCTCGTAATGCGCCGATTAGTGCATATTTTGAGTTTGAAGATCATCCGGATCATAGGATAGAGTATACAGATAAACTAGAGACTGCAAGGAGGAATAGAATACCAAGGTTTATATTGATGAGGGGGTAAGGCATAGGAAGTGGAAGTCATATAGTTAAAGCTAATGTGAGTGCAAGGATAGGTGCGGCAATGAATATAGATACTGATGATGTTAGTGGACGTAAAGGTTCTTTAATGAAGAGTTTTACGGCGTCGGCAATGGGTTGAAGGAGGCCATATGGTCCTACAACATTAGGTCCTTTTCGTATTTGTATGTATCCTAGAATTTTCCGTTCAACTAGAGTTAAGAAGGCAACTGCTAGTAATACGGGAACAATTAGAATAAGGAGGTTAATTATAAACATGTTGTTAGAGAGAGGAATTGAACCTCTGAAAATAAAGGTTTAAGTTTTATGCAATTACCGGGCTCTGCCACTCTAACGAATCCTGGTCTAGGATAAATGTTTGTGAATGGTTGTTCAGATTGAGATATATTCATCTGTTAGTCTGTAGAAGCACTCTTTGGAGTAGGCTTCATTTCTCTTGTCCTTTCGTACTGGGAGAAATTTTTAATAGATAGAAACCGACCTGGATTTCTCCGGTCTGAACTCAGATCACGTAGGACTTTAATCGTTGAACAAACGAACCTTTAATAGCTGCTACACCATTTGGATGTCCTGATCCAACATCGAGGTCGTAAACCCTATTGTCGATATGAACTCTCAAATAGGATTGCGCTGTTATCCCTAGGGTAACTTGTTTCGTTGATCAATATGATTGGATCAATAGATTATATCACTTTGACTGGTAGGTCTAAGTTAAATTGCTCGGAGGTTTTGTTATGCTCCGAGGTCACCCCAACCAAAATTTATTGTTCAGTTAAAATATTATTGTTCCTGTTGGATTAAGTTAAAATTTTGTTGAACACTTTAATTTAAGCTCCATAGGGTCTTCTCGTCTTATTTTTATATTCCCGCCTCTTCACGGGAAGGTCAATTTCACTGATTAAAAGTAAGAGACAGTTAAACCCTCGTGGGGCCATTCATACAAGTCCCTAATTAAGGAACAAATGATTATGCTACCTTTGCACGGTCAGGATACCGCGGCCGTTAAACTAATGTCACTGGGCAGGCAGTGCCTCTAATACTGGTAATGCTAGAGGTGATGTTTTTGGTAAACAGGCGGGGTTTATGTTTGCCGAGTTCCTTTTACTTTTTTTAATCTTTCCTTATGTACACTCCGGTGTTGGGTTAACAATATAATGATAATAAATTGTTAATTGATACTTAGGTTTATTTAATTGTTAACTATCAGTTGGGATTCGGTCTGATATACACGCGTGTATGGAGATATAAAATCTTGTTACTCATTTTAACAGTATTTCTTCTACTAATAAGTAGAATAATCCAGTGGTTGTGCTAGGAGTTTATGTTATTTTTTGAATTAAGTATAAGTTTTATTGTTGAGCTTGAACGCTTTCTTAATTGGTGGCTGCTTTTAGGCCAACTATGGTTGTTAAATAAATTTACTCACTAATTAAGGTTGTAGTCTTATTCTGCAGAGCTGTACCTCTGCAGATTAACATTTAAGTTTACATTAAAATTTAGTGTTTTTTAGGTAAGCTTAAAGTTGAACTGAAATTCTTATCTGGATAACCAGCTATCACCAGGCTCGATAGGCATATCACCACTATTCACAAATCTTCTCACTATTTTGCCACATAGATGAGTTAGCTCTATTAGTTGTTCGTGAATAGCTCGTCTGGTTTCGGGATAATTAACTGAAGTGCTCTTTGCTAAGGTTGTTCTAGTTAAGTCATTATGCAAAAGGTACAAGGGGTAATCTTTGCTGTTTTATACTTTTATTAATTTCTTTCAATCGTTCCCTTACGGTACTATCTCTATTGCGCCAGTAAGATTATTTCTATCTCCTATACTTTAATATTAGTTAAATGTTTTGTTTTATTTAAATTATTTTTTTAACTTTAAGTTTATTTTATGGGCTAGTATTGGTTCAAAATGGTCACGAAGTGTGAAATCTCCTGAGTGTAAGTCAGGTGCTTTAATTAAGCTACATTTTGATTCATCCAAGCACACTTTCCAGTATGCTTACCTTGTTACGACTTATCTCTTCTAATATTAGTTAGCTGAGAATTAATTATGTTTTAGCATTATATACTTGAAGAGGGTGACGGGCGGTGTGTGCGTGCTTCATGGCCTTATTCAGTCAAGCACTCTATTCTTGACTTACTACTAAATCCTCCTTTAGTCTTTAATTTCATAAAGGCTTTCGTTTAAAGTGATTATTCTATTGTTTAGAAAATGTAGCCCATTTCTTCCCACTTCATAAGCTACACCTTGACCTAACGTTTTTATGTAAAATATTTTGGCTTACTGCTATGCCTTTTAAGGGTTTGCTGAAGATGGCGGTATATAGGCGGAATTAGCAAGAAGTGGTGAGGTTTATCGGGGTGTATCGATTATAGAACAGGCTCCTCTAGATGGATATAAAGCACCGCCAAGTCCTTTGAGTTTTAAGCTATTGCTAGTAGTTCTCTGGCGAACAGTTTTGTTATTTAATTGTTTTGGTTTAGGGCTAAGCATAGTGGGGTATCTAATCCCAGTTTGGTTCTTAGCTATCGTGTATAAGATATAATAAAGTTACTTTAGTAATTTGATTTTCTTATAACTAATGCTTTCTACAGCTTAGTTAGGTCTTAGCTTTACTTGTGATATTCTCCTTTAACACGTTTTACGCCGATGCTTATTAACTTGGGTTAATCGTATGACCGCGGTGGCTGGCACGAAATTTACCAACCCTAAATGTAGCATAACTAGGTCAAACTTTCGTTTATTAGCCTAATTTTTATCACTGCTGTTTCCCGTGGGGGTGTGGCTGAGCAAGGTGTCATAAGCTATTCTTAAATAAGAGTGTACTTGATACCAGCTCCTTTAGATCTAAAGGATTTAAAGGGCATTCTCACAGGAGGGCGGAGACTTGCATGTGTAATTTTACTAACAGACAATAAGAAGGCTGGGACCAAACCTTTAAAATGTTTATGGGGTATAAAATACCCATCTAAGCATTTTCAGTGCTTTGCTTTATTTAAGCTACATTAAC